TCCGTGGGGGGATTTACAATTTAATGAGATTCTGAAAGGAGGGTTCATTTTATTTAAATTAAATAACTAACGTTTTCTCTTTTGCTGAAGAAGTTTTGATAGCTACGGATCACAAAAAACACTAAAATCATAACAGAAAAATGCATTGTGGAAAAATCGATAGTTTCTTTTTTAGTTCCGAAAATGAAACTCAAATTCAAATAAAAAAAAAGAATGGAAATAGTCTTTCTTCTTTTTGTTGTTGCTTGAATATTTGATATTCAATTGAATATAATAAATAACAAGCATTTTTGTTTTCAAATTAAATAAATCATTATTTATCTATAATTCGTTGGAACAAAAAAAGGGGCCCGGCTAGGTACTGACCAGGCCAGGCCATCAGAATAAGAAGGGCCTTTCGAACAAAATCAACACAAAGATGTCTTCTTTTTTTTTTTTTTTATTTTTTTATTTATAGGCTCGTTCGAGCCCTTCCTTTATCTAATCTAAAAGAAATTCCTAATTTGTATATCTCTATAGAATAGAGAAAGAAAGACTCCTTACATTATGTGTAATGTAGTAATTCTCTTTTTCAATTGGGAGAGATGGCTGAGTGGACTAAAGCGTCGGATTGCTAATCCGTTGTACGAGTTATTCGTACCGAGGGTTCGAATCCCTCTCTTTCCGGTTCCGTTGATGACTTGATTTATTTATTTCTTTTTCCAATTTTTGAAATCTTAGTTAAACGTGTGGAATAGATAAAATCCTAAGAAAATTGGAAAATGAACCAAGGAAAACCCTTTGGATTTTATTCTTCACGTCCAGGATTACGTCCTGGATCATTAGATAGGAATCCAAAGATGAAGAGAGAAACAAAAAATATCACTACGGTATAAACGAAGAGTTTCAGAGTAAGCATTACACAATCTCCAAGATGATTTTTTTGGAAAAAAAAGAGAATAGATCTTCCATTTTTCTACCACATATCCTATTTTGACACCAAGAAATGATTCTAGAAATAGAAATGAATTGTCAGAAATTTATTTGGAATAAGAATTTTTCATTAACCAAAATTTCTTTCATATCCAAATTCGATATTGTGGGAGACCCTAATATAATTAATAATTAATATATAATATAATAGGGTTAGGGTCTTTCACTGGAAAAGGGTCAAAAAAAGGAGGAAATGGGGTAAGCCGGATTTATGGCAACTATCCAAGAATTTCAATGTGTGAATCGAGGTTCAGACTCTAAAACTTATCTGATTTTATCAATTGTTAGAGAATTTTTTCTCGAAGAAATCATGAATCTTCTAGGATATTATTAAGGATCTCATCGAAAACTTACAGCAGCTTGCCAAACAAAGGCTAAGAGAAAAAAAAACACAGGTATGACTGGCATAACATCTACGATTGGATTCAAAAAAGCATAGGCTTCGGGCAATTTGCCGAAGAAAAAACTACTCGAATAAAGGGCAGAATTAAGACAAATACAGATCAAACTAAAGATATTAAGCATAACAGACATTTTTTTCTTGGAGATAATTGCATTTTGATTGAGTTATTGATATAAGTAAAAAGGAAGAAAGGAAGTAAGGTATACAAAAAATCCTTCTTTTTCTTTGAACCCACCCCAATCAAAAATCCTCCAATTCTCAAAGGAGAATAGAAGAAATCATACTTTCATACAATATCTTAATTGAATTATATGTAATGATCAATAAATGAAGTTGAATTCTATATCTATATGGATTCAAATCCTAGGAATAATCTATTCTATAGATATTTTGACTGGAGTTGACAAACAAACAATAACAATATTATTGTTTCTTAGTGTAGATTAGAAATTGATAATGGGGCGTGGCCAAGTGGTAAGGCAACGGGTTTTGGTCCCGCTATTCGGAGGTTCGAATCCTTCCGTCCCAGAGCCATATCCATTTTTTTAGAATTTTAGAATAAAGATTGTTTTCTTGAACAACTTTCTGTTTAAAGTCTAATTTTAGATGGAATGTGATTCTTTTCTATCTTATATGAATCATATCTTTTTTCACAAACTGAACTGAATCGAGTTCAAATGACACGCATCTGGACCTGAATCCATTTTTTATCAGGTAAGATGAGAACATGGATCAAAACAAAAGAGTTTGAATTCAAAAAAGTTGGGTGGGCTTTTCATCATATGTTCATTCCCTTTGATATTTAGGGAAGTTAGTTACTTGGAAAAACTTTCCATCCCATATCTATTTGAATTTTCAACGATGGATGTATTTTGAATCGAGATGCAAAAGAATCTATATTCCCTATCTCTTATTATTTATCCCGTAAATGAGGGAATCTAATTAGTAATTAGATTTTTCTCGGGATCTCTGAATTCGAAACAAGAGCGAGTTCTTGATACTAATTAAATTCAATCAATAGGACTAAGTCTCTTAGTGGGTTAGACTAAAGCTTGACTAAATTTGGACTTATTGTTTGTCTTTGTAACTAGACAAGTCATTTCCCATACCGGATCAGGATTCCTTTTTTTGCTCTATCATTCCCATAGAAAGAATAGGGGAGTGGATAGGAGATAATCAGTATTAATTTAAATATCTGTATCTGTCCAAATCTCATTAACAAATGATCAAATAACATATATATGTTTATATGTTATGGAATCGATGTATTTTCTTTGAATCTCGTTTTTTTATTTTATTTAGGTATTTTTTTGTTTGGCTATAATGAAGAATTGTAAATCTATGTAACGATTGGATTGAGGCAGGGATGATTTATCCTATCCCTTTTATTCACTTTATGACAAGATTCGATTATTGAAATATTACTCAACCACATGTTAAACAAAATGCATATAAAATGAGGAAATGTTTAGCTTATATGTATCGTTCTATTTCAATGACAACAGTCTTTCGGTTTTTGTGAAAAAGGTTTGGGGATCCCTTCCATTTTTGAAACTCAAATTAGTTAAATTAAGTATTATAGAATATCTATAACAGTGACAATTGTTCAGTCTATCTGATAGATACGAAAACCCCTTTCGATTTTTTCGAAAAGGATTTTCGTAATCAGATGAAAAGAATAAAGATTCAAATCTTACCTTACATCAGTTTTTTTATCCATCTCATGAAAAAAAATGGGATTTCTTTCTTCTTTTCTGTGATCTATTTATCTATTTGAAATCAGTGATGGGTCAATTAAAAAAAAAAAGACTTATCTTTTAATGATGCCTAAATAGGAACCTTTTTCCATTCGAAATAGTTTTAATAAATATTTGGAATGATTCCTTGTAAGTTGAATCTTTGGTACTCAAAAAGTAGGAAATAGGTCAATCTATCCTATTGAGTCACTTGAAGTAGCAGACTCAAAAAGAACTTATTTATTCGTTTATCTATTTCTATTTCTTTATATATGTTAAAGATGGTGTCTTGCTAAGACTTCTTCAGAAAAATCTTTACACATATCATATATAGAAGAAAAAGTATAGATTACGCGATGTCTATGTACAACTGAACCAATGACTATTCATGATTCCATGATTGAATCAATTCCAGACCGGTTCCAAATTAGAGGAATGTTATGGTAAAACTTCGTTTGAAACGATGTGGTAGAAAGCAACGTGCGACTTGAAGGACAGATCCGTTGTGGATTTTTACATCCGCTATTTTATATTTATATAGGAATGAAGGTGCTCTTGGCTCGACATCGTTTGTTCTGTTCCACTCGAACCCTTCGTTTTTTGCTTTTTGTTGGGTTGTAAATAGTCCACGATGGAGCTCGAGTGGAAAGGATTAATTCATTTCTCGGGGGCAAGGATCTAGGGTTAATGCCAATCAATAAATTGGAACAACTTCGTAAATATATCTTCGAGATAGAAATGGAAAGGATCCAATTTGAGCAAGTTTCCAATTCAAAAGCAAAACCTGTTGGAATTGATCAAACGTTTTCGATCCAAAGTGTATCACGCGGGAATCGACTGTCCGTAGGATTCTTTGATAGAAAGAGAAATCACAAAAAAGGGTATGTTGCTGCCATTTTGAAAGGATTAAGAAGCACCGAAGTAATGTCTAAACCCAATGATTTAAAACAAAGATAAAGGATCCCAGAACAAGGAAACACCCTTTTAATTGTCTCGATAGTCTCAATAACTGGATCAGACTGAAGAATCAAAATAGAATTTTAAACGAGACAAACAAAAGGGGGTAAAGACCACTCAATAAATGAAATTTATTAAAGATTTTTTCCTTTAAGCTATTTGAGAGTTATCCAACTTGAGTTATGAGTACGAATGGTTTCTTTTTCATTTTCAGGAAGGAAGAAGAAAAAAAAAGACTTAAATCATAGTCTAATTGATTTTATAGGCTCATTTGTCATTTATTAGAATTCCATACATAGACAAAACTTCGAATCAAATCATTTTTTCTCGAGCCGTACGAGGAGAAAACTTCCTATACGTTTCTAGGGGGGGTATTGTTCATCTACATCTATCCCAATGAGCCGTCTATCGAATCGTTGCAATTGATGTTCGATCCCGAAGAGAAGGAAAAGATCTTCGAAAAGTGGGTTTTTATGATCCACTGAAGAATCAAACTTATTTAAATGTTCCTGCTATTCTATATTTCCTTGAAAAGGGTGCTCAACCTACAGGAACTGTTCAGGATATTTTAAAGAAGGCAGAAGTTTTTAAGGAACTTCGACCTAATCAAACGAAATTCAATTAAAGAAATACCAAGGGGGGGTAGTGATTTGTATATAACTTTGTATAACTTTTCTCTACTATTTTTTTATTTCCCCCCTGAATCCTGCTTTATTCGTATCTATTTCTCATTGCTTCTGTCGAATTCCATGGTCGATAACAACAAAACCTTAGTTTATTGATCATATAAATCTCAAATTCGGACATTTCATTTCTTTCAATTATGTGATTTTCGTTGGAATTTGACTAACCAACAAGGAATCCAGTTTGTTTATTCCACTTAGATTGATGAAATACATTAAAAATCCGATATTTTTTTTCCAATTCTTATT